CAACTCAATTGGTTCCGTCAAGCTAGCTATCTGCTGTGTATTATCAATGATTTTTACATAAGGCGGTGCGATGATATCTTTGGCGGTTATATATCCGGGGCCCCTAGCACAAATGGCTGCCTCACACGTTCCATATAGATTACTTCTCAATACAATTTCTTTCAAATTCATTAAAATTTCATGGACTGATTCTTGAATACCCACTATGGTAGAATATTCATGCGGTATTTTCGCGGATTTTGCGCGTGTGATACATGTTCCTTCTATTTCTCCAAGCAAAGCTCGTCGCATCGCAATGCCTATTGTGTCAGCTTGACCTTTCAGAAGTGGAGATAGAATAAATCGTCCATAAGAAAGACGTTTACTGTCTGCTCTTGATTCAACACACTTCCACTGGAGTGTCCGAGTATCTATTCTTACTTGCTCTCGAACCATAATAATATTATTTGATCAGATCATTGAATCATTTATTTCTCTTGTTTTTCTTGCTGTTGAAATCTCTTCAATTTTTATTTTTACACACGTCGTTTTTTCGGAGGTCTACAGCCATTATGGGGCAAAGGAGTTATATCCCGTACAAAAGTTAATCGTATACCACTTTTGCTAATAGCTCGTAATGCTGCGTCTCTCCCGATACCGGGACCTTTTATCAAGACTTCTGCGCGTTGCATCACTACTGTACGAATAGCGGTTACTGCTGTGGTTTCAGCAGCAAATGGCGACGCTTTTCGTGTACCCCGGAATCCACAATTACCGGCAGAGGACGAAGAAACCACTTGCCCTCGTACATCTGTAACAGTCACAATGGTATTATTAAAACCTGCTTGAACATGAATAACCCCTTTTGGTATTCTACGCGTACTTTTACGTAGACGTCGGGTCCTACGTGAAACCAATTTCAGTCTCGCTTTTGCCATATTTTATCATCTCATAAATATGAGTCAGAGATCGATGGATCTATCCATTTTTGAATATCGGGCCTTTCCCGAGGTTGATTATCCTTGTCTTTGTTTATGCCTTGGGTTGGAACAAATTACTCGAATTCGGCCCTGACGGCGTATTAATCGACATTTTTCACAAATTTTACGAACAGAGGCTCTTATTTTCATATTTGCCGACTTTTCACCTTAATTCTGAATCTACGTCTTGGAAGAAAATAAGTTTCTTGAAATTTGGCATCTCGAATCATATTGAATGAATGTTGAAAATGTTGAAGTTGAAAAAAAAATACCGAAACTTTTGATTCTTATTTTTCGCAAAGTAAAGAATTCGACTAATTGAAGACTCATTGTATTATAATAAACCTAAGTGGTAGCTTTCCCGAAATATAACCGAGAATTAGATCATTATTATCTAAATGAACCCCAAATATATCGTTGAGAACGGATTCTTTAATTCAACTTTCCAGAATCAATTTATGTTTTTCAGTTAAACGAAAACCTCTTTTATGCCGGATCCACTTCTTTATTATGGACGATCTAAAACCATAGATGTCGTTTTCAAAGATGAGGTCGTAGATGAGAGACGATATTAGACAACCTGTCCCCTTTCTTTGTCACAAATAGAAAGTTGCGAATTTCATTTGGATATTAGAAGGATTACCATATATAACACAAACATTCGCCACCTATTCTTTCTAATCGAGCCTCTCGGTCTGTCATTAGACCTCGAGAAGTCGAAAGAATTACAATCCCCATCCCGCCTAAAATTCTAGGAATTCGTTGATAGTTAGAATAGATTCGTAGACCGGGTCGACTGATGCGTTTTAAATTTAAAACTTTTCGATTTCTATAAGGCTCGTTCCGATTCCTTCTATAGCGTAGGGTTAAAACCAAAAAAGATTTGTTGTTTTCGCGATGTTTTCTCACGTTTTCGATAAAACCTTCGCGTAAAAGTATTTTAACAAGACTTTCGCTGAGATTCGTAAATGCTATTCGAACCACTCTTTTTGTATTCATCTCAGCATTTCGTATCGAGGTTAGTATATCAGCAATAGTATCCTTAGCCATAATGAATTAAAGTATTGGTCCCTCCCAATTGTGATATAATCAACATGTTTTTCTTGTTTTTTCTTTGGTTATGACTATGCATTTTTCAAGGTATATGCGCGAGACACAATCTACTAACTGAATCTTAATTGATTTCTTTCAAATAACTCCTCTAAACATAACTATATTCTTTCTGGAATGATATTATGATGGAACTAGATTAGGGTCTCATTTTATAATACTTCGGGAGCTAATGAAACTATTTTAGTAAAATTGAACTGTCTCAATTCCTCTGCAATCGCACCAAAAACTCGAGTGCCTTTTGGATTTCCTTCTTGATCAATGACAACTGCAGCATTGTCATCATAGCGTATTATCATACCGTCGTCGCGTTTGAGTTCTTTACAAGTACGTACAATTACAGCTCTGACCACTTCTGATCTTTCTAGCGACATTTGCGGAACTGCTTCTTTGATCACAGCAACAATAACGTCACCAATATGAGCATATCGACGATTGCTAGCTCCTATGATTCGAATACACATCAATTTGCGAGCCCCGCTGTTATCCGCTACATTCAAATAGGTCTGAGGTTGAATCATATCATTTTTTTGATTATTTTTTTTTTAGGCAAAGTAAAGGGCGAAGAAAAAAAGAAATATTGTTTGTCCAAAAAACAAAACCTGCACCTGCGATTCGTTTGCCTTTTTCTTTTTCTTTTGCATTTCCAATCCAAATTTTCTCCCGCAAATTTTATCCCGAAAGAATGAATTGAGTTCGTATAGGCATTTTGGACGCTGCTATTGAAATAGCCCTTCTAGCTATATTTTCTGTTACGCCACCGATTTCATAAAGTATTCGACCTGGTTTAACAACAGCTACCCAATATTCAGGCGATCCTTTACCCGAACCCATACGTGTTTCTGCGGCTCTGACTGTAACCGGTTTGTCTGGAAATATACGGACCCATATCTTTCCACCGCGGCGTGCATTTCGTGTCATTGCCCGTCGACCTGCTTCTATTTGTCTAGATGTGATCCAAGCGGGTTCAAGTGCCTGAAGAGCATATTTACCGAAACAAATATCATTACCTCGATAAGAAATTCCCTTCATTCTTCCTCTATGTTGTTTACGGAATCTGGTTCTTTTGGGGTTATAGTTGATGGTTGGGTTTGAATTCCATCGCTACTCCAGAATCGGACGTGAGAGTTTCTTCTCATCCGGCTCCTCGCGAATAAAAAGATTCAAAAATAGGGAATTTTAAGGAAATTTAGATAGAATAGAATTTGAATTCAGATAGACTTGTAGTTCATATGATATCCATCGATTTCATATATATAAGTAATATATCGGCGTATGGAGTTCAGCGAATCGATCTCAAATCTGGTAGTAATTTGTATCTTCTTTCTATCGTATAGTGAAAGACCTAAAA